ATGGCTGTTCCAAAAAACGTGACGATTGGAATATTGTACGGATTTTTATCAACTTTATCTCTTGGTCCAAACTTTTTGTTCTCTTTAAGAACGTTTCTTTTTATCGGAATCCCAGAAGGCAAAGTCTTTGTTAGTGGATCTTTTGCAGGACAATTTTTAGTATATCTATCTATCTATTATGCTCCACTTTACCAAACATTAATAAAACCTCATTTAATGTCTTTAGTAGTTTTGCCTTACTTAGTTTCCCGTTTTTTTTTATATACAAAAAAACGGGAAATACAAACTGTTTTTTGCTCATTGCAAAAAAACTGTACTTTTTTTATAGATGGATGTCTTATTCAATTGCTTAACCCTGTTATTTTTGGCAATTCGACATTAACAAGACTTATTAATGTTTTTCTTTTTAGATATAGTTCTAATTTTGTTTTTGTTCTTTGTGTTTTTTGTGGCTATGTTGGGAGTAATTTACTTTTGCTTCATTTTATAAAATTGCTATTTATCCGTTTGAACAAAAGTACATATACAAACTATCAAATAAAAAGATTTTGTGGTCTAATTTTTTTTTGTTATATCTATTGTTTCCTAGGATCAGTACGAATACCATGCTCTATCTATCCGTGGCGAACAAATTTCTCTTGGGTAAAAAATGATAACGAACAAACAGATCAAAGTTTAGTATGGGACCTTGAAAAAGGTACATCTTTAGAAAAAAAGAAAGAAGATAGTTTAGTCCAAAAAAATACTTTTTCAAAATGGAAAAAATTATGGCCTTTGGAGTGGCCTGTTTTATTTTTTAATTATCAGAGATGGATACGAAATACATACATAAAACCTGGCGTAAGTTTCTTACCTTTTCTAAAAGACCGAGTATCCCAATACTTTTTTGGTCACTGCTATAGTGACGGTAAAGAAAAGCTTTGTTTTACATTATTACCAACGAAATTTACCTTAGCTAAAAATTTAGAAGATTTTAAAAAAATTTATTCTCATAATGATAAAATATGGACAAATAATTTGAAAAATAGAAAAAATGTTTTATGGAAAGAATTTAGGAATAGAGTAAATAGAATAAATAAAGCCGAAACTCTAGCGAGAGAAGAAAACCAAAAAAGATATACAGTTACAGTTAAGCCAATTCGAGTCTATGATTGGGCTTTAACTTTTCAACCAACTATGATCAAATTCGTTCTCCAACGTGTATACCAACTGATAAAAGAAAAAACTATACTTTGGCCTAAAAAAAGAAAAATGTGGATCCAGGAACGCGCGGGAAGTACAAAGAAAGAAGCATTGGAAAAAAAAATACAATTAACACTCTCTCGAGGAGAAACTTTTCAAGAATTTGAAGATCCTTTACTTTGTAGATCATCTCGTTTGTTAATGAAATATTATAAACTAGTAGAAAAATTATCGATGACAAGATGGAAAGCATTTGGGAAAGTATATAACGAGGAAAGAAAAAAGCGAAAAGAAGAAAGAGCAATAGAAATTTTATGGAATAAATTAGAAAAAAGATTGAAGAAAAAAGAACTACAGGAAAAAGAGTATAAAAATGTTTACGAAATACAAAAAGGAAGGGATTCAATTACTTTCGAAATGTTTCCTGAAGAAGAAGAAATCACACCTGAAGAAAGACTTCTTCTTGCTATGGGACGAATAAAAGAAAAATTAGATTTTTATGATACAGTAAAAACTCGTTTTATTCTTCGGTTTGAAAAAACTGAACAAGACTTAATTGAACAAATTATTGTTGAAGAACAACAAAAAAAAGAACAGATGATAAAAACTAGAACATTTTTTGATCTGTTAGATTTTTCTGATTATCAAAAGAGAAAAAATTTGCAAAACTCATATGTATATTACATAAAAAAGTCAAAAAATATAGTTTTTCATAGCTATTTTTATGGTATTAAAAATATTTGTAGTTCTTCGCTTGAAAAAGAGAACGAATATATTAAGCTTATTTTTATGGACTCAAAAAAAGAAAACGAGAAAATGCCTTGGAACTACTTTTCTTTCGATCATGTTCGTTCAATATTTCCTAATATTGAATCTTTTTCGCAATGGAAATATTTCAATTGTAAAGATCCTTTTTTTGAAAACAAAAAGAAAGAAAAAAATATAGTAATAAAAACTATATCACAAATAAATCGTAATAAGGTTTACACATATTTTCTGTTCAAGCTTCTTTATAAACAAATTAATGATAAAAACTTTCCCTATAAAAACATTATCAATTTGTTTTTAGTTTTGAAAGATAAAAATAGGCATTTAGTTTTTATCTATTTTGAAAAATTAGAATCGAAAATAATTGAGGAAGAAAAACTCAAAGAAACAAATAAAAGTAAAGACATAGAACTTAATTCTATACAAAACAAAGAGATGAACTTGTCTACCCCTTCTTTTCGAAAAATTGAAGAAAATGAAGTTCGAAAAGAACTACCTCAATGGGAATCTGATTTGATTCAAGATTTTTTATACGAAGAACAAACAAATAAATCAGATTTTCGCGCAGCTCCTTTAAAAAACGTAGGATATTATGAAGACGAATATGGCGATGATACAGAATTATTTGTCAGAGCTAAACATGCTTCGTGTAATAATCGTTTATACATGTTTAAAGGAAGCATAAGATCTCGAAAAGGAAGATCTATTAAACCTTTTCGTCTGAATTTTAGATCTTTAAAAAAACAAATACATTCTCCTGTGGTTTGTAGAATGAAAAACAAGTCCTATATAAATAGAAAGATAGACTTTCAGATAATTTTGGTTTCGATTCTAAATTTCCGTATTAGAAGTTTATGTAAAATGGTTGTTCAAGTCTTTTTAAAAATAAATAATAAGTTTATTCAAAGATTGAATCCATCAGCTATGGATAAACAATCAAAAATAGTGAAAAACCTAAGAATATCCGTGTATAAAAAAAAATATTATGCAAATTTAGCTAAATTGGATCATCATGTGTTTCATAGAATTAGGGGACCTTTATTAATAGCTCAAGCTTTCTTGAGAAGAAAACTAGTATTACCTTTATTGATTGGTATTAAAAATATCGGTCGCATTTTATTATTACAAGTTCCAGAATTTCAAGAAGACTGGGAAGAACTTTCTCAGGAAATTTATATAAATTGTACCTTTGACGGTATAGAATTTTCTGAAGAAAGCCGTCCAGGCAAATGGTGGGAAGATGGTTTTCAAATCAAAATTTTGAATCCTTTTCGTTTAAAACCTTGGCATAAACCGTTGGATACCAGTCATAGAGTTAAACCTACCTATATGTCGATAGGAGGATATGAAGTTTATACCCCTTATGGTAATAAGGTACGAACACTCGGTTTTTGGCAACCGCTTTTAGTAGAAATAAAGAAGAAACTTTCGGAACTTTCAGTAGATTTTAGTTTAACCTTTCCGTTTTTTAAAGAAGAAAACTTCTTCTCGAATATAAAAAGAGTTCAAGATCAAATTAAAAGTATTTACTCGAAAGAAACAAATATCCATTCTCAAAAAAGATTAAATCAAATTTGGTCTAAGAACAAGAACGAATGTTTTTCAGAAAAAAATATCCAAAAATCGAGTCATCTAGATCATGATACTTGGATAATTCAAATAAAAAATAGTCTCAATTGTTTAAAAGAAGACATTCAAAAAAAAAATCATGAATCATATGCTATACAAAACGAAATAGATAATTTAAGAAGAAAAATAATTAATAAGAATAAGCAATTAGAGCAATCATCTTTGACGGGAAACTCAAAAAAAAACAACATTTCGAAAAATGGGCCACTAATCAAAAATTGGTTCTTTTTTTTGCAAAAATTTGATCAAATTTTTGATATTTATAGAGATGTTTTTTTTTATTTTTTGAAAAATCTTATTTATTTATCTAGGATTTATTTCACAAGACCTCTGATAATAATTTTTAAACGAATATTTTTTTTCAATAGAAAGCAAGTTTTTTGTCTTACTCATGATAAGAGACTTTCTCAAGCATATGTTTTCCACGATATATGGCGTTGTGTAACAAAAGATAAATCTATTTTAACACAGTTTTTTGAAACAAAAACTTCGTCGTATCCATTCATTAAAAAAAACATAAAAAAATACTTATTAGATCCAAAAAGCGGATATAAAGAACCTCAACAATATAAGAAAAAGAATTGGAAACATTGGATAAATTGTTATGATCGTTACGATTTAAATTCAGAATTCTTATGGTCTTATATAGAACCTAATTTATGGAGAAGTAAGGTTAGTCAACAATGGAAAATAAAAAAGAAAAATTTCAAAGAAGACCAAATAGAAAAAAATGCTTTGATGCTTACATCTTACAAAAAAAAAATTCTGTTTAAGCTAAATAAACGTTATAGATTGAATCTTTTAGCATATGATTATCTTGATTTCAATAAAAAAGAGATTTCTAGGTTTTTTTTAGAAAAAAAAAGAATTGGGTTGTATTCACCAAAAGAATCTTTTTCTGATTCTATCTTAAATTATAAGATGGGTTTTCAAGACACTGAAGAATTTTTCAATGAATTATCAAACAAAATCAATAATGAATTATTCACACATTTCGAAGGAATTCTGAAATTTCATTTTATTTCCGAAACAAAAACAGAACAAGAAAAACGAGAGTTTGAGATATTTTTTATAAGATATTGGATTTTTTGTAGACGAAAAAGATGCCGTTTCTGGGAAGTATGCAATAATATGCCGTCAATACAGCTACTGAGTAAAAAAAAAAAATTGTTATCAACACAGGAACGAGTGTATTTTGAATTCATAAAACTACAGAAACGTGCCTTTTTCATTCAAAAATGGAGACAAGAACAAGCAAAAAAAAAAAAATTAATACAAAAAAAAAGACTTCTAAAGAAAGCAGAAAAGGATGGTATAGATGTAAAAAAGAAAAAAGAAAGTATACACAAAGAACTAGAAATTTTGGCAGCACAACAAAAACGATTAACAAAACAAGAAAAAAAAAGAAAATTGTTAAAAAAAAGGTTTGGTTATAAATGTGCCGAAATATCTACAATAAGACAAAATTGGATCGAAAGTAAAGCAGAGCAAGAATTATTAGACAAAATAATAGATAAAAAAATCGAAAAACGAAAGTATCTTGCATCTTATTTTTGTTCCAAAAAGAAAAAACAAGCGAAAGAACCTAAAAAAAACGAGAAAAAAAAAGAAATTAAAGAGGAAACAACATTAAATATAAGTAATACGTTAGAAAAACAAGCAATACTTGAGGAAAATTTAATAGAAAAAAGGAAAAAAATTACAAATAACGAGTATAGACACCGAGAACAACATTTACAGAAGTTATTAGATTTAATTGATGATCAAAAAGATGATGATTTCATAAATGAAGAGCGTGATGATGACATGTACAGATTATTTGCTAAAACTTTACACAAAGAAATTTTGTATTGGAAAAGTATGAAAATATCTTATACCAATTTGATTAAACAATTTTCTATTTTACGAAAAATGGCAAATGATCCCAAAAGAATCAAAGTTTTTGTTAATATATATTTTCAAGATATGCCTATTGAATTTTTCTTATTTACACATGATATGAAAAAATTAGATTTTCGTAATAAAGATATAAAAAATATAATACTAAAAAGAGTAATCAAACCTGTTTCACAATTACCTATGGAAAAAGTTTTAAGACGAAGACTTATTAATATTTCATTTTTATTTCCTAAAGAAAATTTAGAGAAACAAGTGACTGAATCTTTTTTGAAACTTAACAATTTCTTTCTTGAAGATATTTTTCTTCCAAAACGTCGTAGGGAATTTCGTATATTAAATCGTTTGAATTGTAAAAAACCGAAAAAAAAAAACGTTGAAGATAATTTTTATTTTCATCAAAATTTTAATCAAAAAATTACTAAAAATATATATTTAGAGTCGAAAATAAAAATGAAACAAACTCTTTGGCCTAGTTATCGTCTAGAGGATCTTCTTTGCATGAATAGATATTGGTTTAATACGGCTGATGGAAGTCGTAATTCTATTTGGAGAATACGTATGTTTTGTTTATTTTAAAAACTTGTAATTCTGTTTTTAGAGTATTTTTTGCTTGACAAAAAAGTGTTATATTCAATATATTGATTGATAAAAGAAAAGGTAAAAACTTATATTTGAGTTGTTTTTATACAACAATTTGCTTTGAACTGTTCGTTTTCTATTTCTTTTTTTATTGTTTTGGATACTAAAATGTCTAGTATCCAAACATACTATTTCCCCCCCCCCCTTTTTTTTTTTTTTGTGTTTATTAAATTAGATCAGAGCAACAGGAGTCGAACCTGCGACTTAAACACTCCGTGATATCAACGACCATCTAGATCAGGCTCCGTTTATTTTTTAATGAATCTATATCTAATTGGATATTTTTGTATTTTTATAATGAAAACAATTTTTCAATAGTTTTCTATTTATTTCTATTTAATATAGAAATAAGCCGCCATGGTGAAATAGGTAGACACGCTGCTCTTAGGAAGCAGTGCTTGAGCTTCTCGGTTCGAGTCCGAGTGGCGGCAAAACCTACTATTTAGTTCAACAGTTTAAATATGTTAGTTTTTTTTTTGTTAAGGAGGACCCATGTTATTTGTAACTTTAGAACAAATATTCAATCAATTCTATTTTTCTCTAATTTTAGTAATTGCTTTTATTTTTGGGGGAATCTTTTTTTACCCAGTAAAAGAACTAAGAATTTCTGGGAAAAGAGGCTTAATTTTTACTTTTTTTTGTTTAACGATAGTATTAATAATTCGTTGGTTTTCCTCAAGACATTTACCATTAAGTAATTTATATGAATCTTTACTATTTATCTCATGGAATTCATGTTTGATCCAGATTATTCTGGAAGTTTTAAATCCTAATATTCGTTGGTTGGGTGCAATTACAACACCAAGTGCTATGTTTACTCACGGGTTTGCTACTTTAGTTCTTCCTAAAGAAATGCAACAAACTGAAACGGTAGTACCTTCTTTACAAACTCATTGGTTAATGATGCATGTCATTATAATATTACTTGCATATATAATTCTTTTATGTGGATCTTTAGCTTCTATTGCTCTCTTAATTTTGAGTTCAAAGGAAAAATTTTCTTTATCTCTTTTTTTATGTTCAAATATTAGTGTAGAAAAAAAACAGAAAAGTTATTTTCCTTTTTTAGTAGAAAATTTCCGTAAACTTCAACTAATTCAACAATTAGATCAATTGGGTTATTATACACTATTTATCGGTTTTATCCTTTTAACTATAGGTATTCTTTCAGGAGCAGTATGGGCTAACGAAGCTTGGGGATCTTATTGGAATTGGGACCCAAAAGAAATTTGGGCGTTAATAACATGGCTAATTTTTGCAATCTATATTCATATAAGATTGAATAAAGGGTGGAAAGGTAAAAAACCAGCACTTGTAGCTTCTATTGGATTTTTGTTTGTTTGGATATGCTATTTTGGTGTCAATCTTTTAGGGATAGGTTTTCATAGTTATGGATGGTTCATTTATAATGGTTAATTGAAAAAGAAAGTAATCCAAGGTGAAAAAAACATCTATGTAAAAAGAGGTTTTTTCACCTTGGATAAACAAGACTGTTTCTTTTTAAGTTTTTACTTAATAAGCTAGTCCCATACTACGAGTGGTTTCGTTTTTTAAATAAACACGTACACTTAAAAAATCTGTTGGACAAGCAGACTCACATCTTTTACAACCTATGCAATCTTCTGTTCGTGGAGCAGAGGCTATTTGCTTAGCCTTACAACCGGTCCAAGGGACCATTTCTAAAACATCAGTAGGACATGCTCGTACACATTGCGTACAACCAATGCATGTATCATAAATTTTGACTGAATGAGCCATTTATTCTCCATATAATATTCTATTTTATATAAATAATATTCTATTTTTTTTTTTAATCATCTTTTAATAAAATTTTATCTCTTTATTTTTGTTGTTTTAATGACTTTTTGAACCCTTGATATTCAGAATAGATATGATCGATAATCTTAAAATTACTAAGGATTTTTTTGAATTTCAATGCTTTTGCTCGCCAAAGCTTTTTGTTATTCCCAGATTTCCGTTTTTTTGGAACAGCCATTTTTTTGTTTAAATAGATTTTGTAAAAAATTCCTTATAAATTAAGTTGAAAACTTATGATAAACAAATTAGTTTGGTTTGGAACCAAGTTTCTTTTTATTGTATAAGTAAAGAAGAAGTCGCTTCCGTTTGATCAAAAGTTTCCGCAGACTCCTTTGGGAGGAATAGTCTTTTTTATGTGTCCCGAGGTGTCTACTGAGTTTTTGAACTCGATTGGTGAAAAACCATACTTGAGATTCGATGGATCCTCTCTTTTTCTCAGGAATGGAAGAGAAATGAATGTCAAAAGTATTGATCATAAAAACAAACTTGAATCAAAGGGAAAAGTGGAATAGAATCATTTCCTGTATGTCTCCAAGGATTATGAAATATGTTAGTGTTGACGTTCCGATGGATCTTCTTATTTGTTAATTCTCACCAGAGTAGCCCGATCTAAGTTTTCTAAATTTTCATTCCGTCTTAGAGGACGGGTAATTAATTCAAGCACGTCTCTTGCATTGGAAAATCCATGAATCTGAGCAAAAGTAAATTCAATGGACCATTTTGTACTAATTCCTCTTGCCTCTAATGGGTTCGCGTGAGCCATTCCCGTGATGGCCAGGTCAGGTTGTAACTCCCGCATACGCCGTATTTGATTGGAATTGTCTGGTTTTTCCACAATTCGTGGTATTGGTATACACTTCTTTCTACAGGAATCACGTAAAAGTGCTAATTCAGCAGCTTGATATCTTTTATCCATATATGGAATGCCTATTTCATAAACGATCATTCCACATCTGATTAATAATCTTGCTAAAGAGACTTCTAGCAAGTTATCTCCCATGAAGAAGACGGATTTTCCCTGTACCAAATCAAGATAATCCTTGCAACTTTGCCAAATCTGTTCTTCTCTTTGCTCTAGACCCTGGGGTTCAATCTCCAAAACAGAACAAATCTTTTCAATCCAAGCCCGTGTCCCGTCCGGTCCAATCGGGAAAGGAGCTACAATTAA